ATGAGTGTTCTATATCGGATAAATTAGCAACTATGCATTTTTTATTTTTAAACCATTTTAGTACTAACATAGTGGTAGAAAGAGTACCATGTTTGTTGTGCCTAGACTTCAAACAGTTTAGCTTTAACCATGTTAATGGTCCCACATTATTGGTTGATAGAGAATCAAAGTCAATTTACCAATGAATTACGAAATGCTATGGTTCTTACATATGATTACTTAATTTATTCAGAAGTAATTCGTCGAGATCATGCACATTTTTTATCCTATTTATTTTATCCTTTTTTATAAAAAAAAATAATAATAAAAAAAAATAAAGTGCAGCCGGTCGGATCCAACCTATTTTTGAAATACACAACTCGCACACACTCCCTTTCCAAAATAAATCAATACACCAAGTACTACGCTTAGATTTATTGGATTTGTTGCTAAAATATCGGTATTAAACCCCAAACCCCCGGCGGATGGCCAGTGGCCCAAGGAAACAAAAGAATCGGTTACACTTTTCATATACTCTCCTCTTATAGATAGGACTAACAAAGAACAGAGTTCTTTTTGTATCACTTCGCCCTCCCCTTTTTGGTTGATTTCCTTTTTTAATGGGAATAGATTAAATCCATTAATTTATTTATTATTTTATTCTAATTAAAGTCAGTTAATTTATTTATTATTTTATTCTAATTAAAGTTAAAGTTTTCAAGAAGATACTTATTGGGTTGAGTTCGGTCCTGGGTATTATGCCAATTGCAAAATACCTCGTTTGTTGCGTTGCAACGCATCCTAAAAAAAGGATTCTATTATACTAAGAACTAAAAACGGGAAGGAAGAAAGCAAGAGGATCCGCTAATTACTAATCCTAAAATCCGTCCTTCCCGGAGGTATTCTCTCAACAAATAAGTAATTGTTAGAGTGAAATGTTGATATAATTCGAAGAAACAAATGGCAAGTCTAAGTCAAAAAAAAAGTACATTACGTACTTTTCTTCTAGAATTAAACAAATGGATTCGCAAATAAAAGTGCTAATGCCACGACCAGTCCGTAAATTGTTAAAGCTTCCATAAAAGCCAGACTTAGCAATAAAGTACCTCGTATTTTACCCTCTGCTTCTGGTTGTCTCGCAATACCTTCTACAGCTTGACCCGCAGCAGTACCTTGACCAACCCCAGGTCCAATAGAAGCAAGCCCTACGGCCAATCCAGCAGCAATAACAGAAGCGGCAGAAATCAGTGGATTCATGGTAAGCTAAGCTCCTCGCAAAAAAAAAAAGAAATGGTTAATGATACAATCAACCAATTAATCATCATAAATACTTCGAAATCTCGTTTTTAGTTCTTATACATGATGAAGTTTTTGTAAATCTATATGCATATGATTCTAGTCATTGCATTTCTTTATTCCAAACCCATTTTTCATTCAATTCTTCATTCTTTATTCTTCTACATCCTTGAGTTCAGAGTTCATCTGTTTATTTGTTCAATCCCCAATCGCAGACAAAGCAGAAAGACTTTCTATTGGAATCCCATCTAAGTGCAGTGAGCTGTGAAATGAAAAAAAAAAATAATAAGATATAAGAGCCTCACTATAACTAGTGAATTTCTAATATCACATATACATTTGTTTCTTCCATAATGTAAACCACCTATTGAATATGATTCTAGAATTTTTTTGAACCATATGCGGGGGCTGGACAGACTTATAACTATTTATTACATATGCCCAGTTTCATTTTCCTAAGCTAGCTTTTTATTTAGTCTTACGTCGTAATAAGTAAAGATAACAATTCTTATGCAAATTTAAAATTGTAATATTGTAATTAACTAAACAAATATAAATAACTAAACAAAACAAAAACAAATAAAATGAAAATAATAAAATATAAATACAATATAAATTTATAAATTGGAGAAGTCTATAAATACCAAAATCTTAGGAAAAGAGATCATTTAGATCTTTTTTCCTAAGATTTTGGTACAATTAAATAATATCGTACATCTTTTCTGCTACGACTCTATACCATATATGAAATTTTTATCTATTATAGTTCCTCGCCAAGTCGATTATATTAAATTGAACTCCACATGAATTGGGATAAGGTTGAAAAAAACAATTTAGAAAACTAGTCAATGATGACCCTCCATGGATTCACCTATATAAGCCGCGGCTAAAGTTGCAAAAATAAGAGCTTGAATACCGCTTGTGAATAATCCAAGAAACATGACAGGTATAGGAACTACTGAAGGTACTAAAGAAACAAGAACAACAACTACTAATTCATCAGCCAATATATTTCCGAAAAGTCGAAAACTAAGCGATAAAGGTTTTGTGAAATCTTCTAGGATGTTAATTGGTAAAAGTATTGGAGTTGGTTGAATGTATTTCCCAAAATAACTCAAACCTTTTTTTGTAAGACCCGCATAGAAATATGCCACTGATGTGGGTAAAGCTAAAGCAACAGTAGTGTTTATATCATTCGTGGGCGCAGCTAACTCCCCATGAGGTAACTGTATGATTTTCCGAGGTAAAAGAGCACCCGACCAGTTAGAAACAAAAATAAATAAGAACATAGTTCCAATAAAGGGAACCCAAGGACCATATTCTTCTCCAATCTGAGTTTTACTCAAGTCCCGAATGAATTCAAGGATATATTCGAAGAAATTCTGACCGTCGGCCGGAATGGTTTGTGGATTCCGAACAGCTATGGTAACTGAACCTAATAAGATAGCAATTACGACCCAAGAAGTGATAAGTACTTGGGCATGGACTTGTAAACCTCCTATTTGCCAATATAAATGTTGGCCCACTTCTACACCCGATATATCATATAGCCCTTTGAATGTGTTAATGGAACATGGTATAACATTCATATTGTCCTCTGACAGCAATTGAACTTAAAAAAAAGTATTATTTTGATTCAACCATCTCTTTCTTAACTGACCCACTTTAATCATTAATCGTATTTTAATCATTAATCGTATATTTAGGATACTAAGTAATCACATAATATCCCCAGTCCGAGTACTTTTTTTTATTTTTTATCTTTTTTTTTGAAATCCAAAATCCAGGCCGATCCAATAAATAAAATCTATGGAGTTTCCCGAAGTAATTGACTTATCTATCTTATTATTATTAATCATAATCAATGATTTCTTATATAACTAGAACGACCTTCAAAAATTGCGGATACTAATTTGTTAAGAATCCATCGGATTGAAGCGATAGCGTCATCGTTGGCTGGAATCGAAACATCCGCGAGATCTGGGTCACAATTTGTATCGATTAAACAAATCGTCGGAATCCCCAAAATGACACATTCTCGAAGAGCCGTATATTCTTCTTGCTGATCAACGATAATTACAATATCGGGTAACCCTGTCATATATTTGATCCCACCCAGATATGTTTGCAAGGTGGATAATTGTCTCTTCAACATTGCTGCATCCCTTTTGGGGAGACGGTTAAGTTTCCCCATCTTTTGTTCGGCTCTTAAATCCCTGAACTTTTGAAGTCTCGTTTCCGTAGTGGACCAATTCGTTAACATACCACCAAGCCATTTTTTATTAACATAATGGCACCGAGCCTTTATTGCAGCGGATGCTACTGAATCAGCTGCTTTATCTTTTGTACCAACGATTAAAAAGTGTTTTCCTCTACTTGCTGCATCAAAAACTAAATCACAGGCCTCTGATAAAAAACGCGCAGTTCTCGTAAGATTTGTAATATGAATACCTTTACGTTTTGCGGAGATGAAAGGTGCCATTCTAGGATTCCATTTCCTAGTGCCATGACCAAAATGAACTCCTGCTTCCATCATTTCTTCCAAATTAATGTTCCAATATCTTCTTGTCATTTTTCCCCATACTTGCTCTTTTTTTGTTTAAAACAAAGAGACGAGGTATCTGAAATAAATAATTGTTCCGATGGAACTTTCTACCGAGGATTGACCGTTGATACACGATCCAAACCATTAATTCCCTTTAATTCATTATGATCTTTATTATCAAATAATAAAATTGAACCAGATAATTAAATTATAATTAAAAAAACGAGTCTCCTCTTAGGAATCATTAAATCGCGTCAATGATTGTTCTGATGTCTCATGGAAATTGTTTGGGACGCAAGAACTCAAAAATTCTCTATGGTGAAATAAGATATCTCTCATCTTTCCTTCGAACAGATTCTTCTTTTTGATTTCCAAATGAATGTTTTTGTGTTGCCTTGAATGATGCACTAATTTTTTGAATCCGGTACCAACTGGTATAATTCCCCCCAGGACAACATTTTCTTTCAGGCCTTTCAACCAATCAATACGACCTCGTAGAGCAGCCTTTGCTAAAACTCGAGCAGTTTCTTGAAAACTCGCTTCGGATATGAAACTTTGAGTATTAAGAGACGCCCTCGATATTCCCAATAAGATTGCTCGATAACAGATCGCTTCATCCAAAACACGTCCTGCTCGTTCAGCTCTCAACAATCCGATTAGTTCTCCGGGTGAAAAAACATTAGACATTCCATCTTCTGAAACCAATACTTTTGATGTTACTTGACGGACAATAATCTCTATATGTCTATTATGGATCTGTACCCCCTGAGATCGATAAACCTTTTGAATCTTATTAACCAAAGAGATACGGCTTTGGGCGATGGTTAGCTCCGTGCTAATCAAGAATCCCCAAGGGATTCCAAGAATTCTTGATATACGTTCATTCCAACCCTTAACCCTCTTTTCGAGATTTATCGATATTGAATCAATCGAACGCACTTCTAACACTTGTTCCACTTTTGGAAGACCTTGCGTTATGTCACCAGATCTTGATTTTTCATATATAAATGTAACTAATGTATCTCCCTCGTGAAGGATTTCTCCATAATGACCATGAACCGTTGCTCCCGGAGTAGCCAAATAGGGCTTGGCTGATCTTATTACTAAGTAATCAAGATGAACAATTAGAACTTGACCAGATTTTTTCTGTGATCCGTATTTAAATAGACATACATTTTCACAAAAAAATTGTCCAAGGCTAATAATTGTGGATGTCTCATCACAATAATCGTGGTAAAGAAAACGCCAATTTAAATCGAATGGATTAAAAATGATGTTACTGCGCGGATCGGGATTATAAATCCCCCTATTTTCATCTATTAAAAAATATTTAAGTACTTGGAAAGTCTGACTAAATTTGTTAAGTAACAAATATTTCTTTAACAGAATCTGATTATAAGTTATTAAATGGCAAGATGAATAAAAATTCGCAATTTTGAGTACTACTGTACCTAAGGGGCCTAACGAATTCCTAATTGGAATTATAGGATTCGCTTTAATTGATTCTTTTGTCACATTGTTATATTTCAAACCATTGAATGGACCAATTCGAAAATAGTTGGATGATAACAAAATTTTCAAAGATTGGCATTCCTTATTTTGATTCAACAACGCACCACTAGTTCCTTTATGTTTGGTAAGTGATTGAATCTTTGCTTTGGAATAAAAAGGATTCATATTGGTATAATCTAATCTATTATGGTTAATCAATCCCGAACCCGCCGTACTATTTCTTTTTCCGGTATACGAAATAGAGGACTTTACTAACTCAATTCTTATGAAATCGCAAATTAGATCATTTGTCCTTATTTCAACAAAAGAAGCACGAACCCCCTCTATAGAACCATTTTGTTCTTGGTTCCAATCCAATACTAAGCAAGTCCGAACTAATTGAATGCTTGTGTTATAAATTCCTCGAATTGGCTTGCCATTTCCATAAAGGATATAATTGACAACTCTAAGTTGGACATTATCCCCTTCCTGCAAAAGATCCTGGGGGAAAAATGTTGCTAAATTGATCCCATCCGCTATTTCATATGTGACTACGGGTCGAACCGAAACAAAATACTTTTTCTTAGTAGGTGTGATCCGTTGGACATAGATCCAATTTTTCAATTTTTTTGATTCCTTAGAATTTTTTTTTCCCGTTTCCGGTGGTATCAAGATGCCACTGTGCCTGGATATCTTATCTGTCTCTCCAGGAAAATGGATATCCCCAGAAAATATTTTGAGTTCAATACTTTTTTTTTTTCTCTCCACTCGGACCAATCCACCTACTCGGCTTCTTGTATTTAAAGTGAGTGGTGTATCCACTTCAATAATACTATTGTTCCGGACCATTATCAACGAAGATCCAGGTAGGACATGCACTTCCTCGGGAATGAAAAAAAATCGATCTACTTTCATTTGGTATTTTGGACTAAATTCCTTTGCTCCTCGATATTCAATCAAATCCTCTTTTTTGACGATTGAATCGACCTCTACAGTCCCATATTTAGTAATCCCCGAACTATTTCTTCGGTATCGGGGATCATCAAAATAAGCAAGAATACTATTTCTACGTAAAATACCATTTATGGGTATTTCAATCGAAACACCAAAACGGGGTATTAGTTCTTTCTCGCGCTCTTGATCATATTGTAATGGAATGATCAATCTATTTCTTCGCCTCTTCGCCAAAAAATGAGAATTTTCGTGGAGAATAGAAGGATATTTTAAATTCCAATGACCATTGGATAGGCTTCGATCAAGTCTTGAATAATCAAGAGTCCCCCCCTTTTTTTTACTAGAAGAATCCGAACTAAACAATTTATGTCTCGCCGAATCACTAGTTACTGATAGGTCAGAGATATATCTTTCTTCGAGAGAAAAAGAATGAACATTTATTTGATCTTGATCCTTGTGGAGAGAAAAACAGACAATACTGGATCTGCACGTACCTACTGCTAATATCCATAAATGACTTGTTTTTGGTAATAGATGAACATTGCCATAAGTATATTCAGGCGCATGGTAGACATCGGTACTCCAGTGCATTTCTCCCTCTGATTGAGAATAAATATGTTTTCGAACCTTCTCTTTAAAATTTAAAGTGGATGTTCCAGCACGAATCTCAGCAATCACTTGTTCTGATTCTACGTATTGATCATTTTGAACTAAAATAAAACTTTTTTTTGGAATATTTACATTATGGATAATATCCTGACTTTCAATAGTTACATACAGGTCTATAGAACATAGAAAAGCAGGATGTCCATGACGGGTACGTGTGGGATGAACCAAACCCTCATTGAATTTTATTTTTCCATTAAAGGGAGCTCGTACATGTTCGGCAGTACCGCCCGTGAATACTCCGCCGGTATGAAAAGTTCTTAATGTTAGTTGAGTCCCTGGTTCCCCAATTGACTGACCCGCAATAATACCTACAGCTTCTCCCAATTCGACCAGGTCACCGTGAGTGGGACTCCGACCATAACATAATTGACAGATCCAAGATGTACTCCTGCAAGTGAATGGAGTTCGAATATATATTGGTTGTGCTCGAAAGGTTATGAGTCGATTGACAAGTCCAATCCCAATATCTTGATTTCGGGCGGCAATGCATCGTAGACCTATATATATATCGTCTGCTAATACACGACCAATTAATGTTTGGATAAAAATGCGTTCCGTCATCCCAT